AGCCCTTTATCGGATTTGAACCGATGACTTACGCCTTACCATGGCGTTACTCTACCACTGAGTTAAAAGGGCCTGTTTATTCAATTTATCAATTAGATATTTTCTATTATGAGTCTACTGCATATATATACATATATAGATCTAATATAATAGACATATACATATCTACATATACGCATAGGAGCTCATTCAGGAACAATAAATTACTAGTATAAGTAGGTGAAATTATTATTTTTGATAAATAAATGCAGTGAATTGTTTCAAGACCGACCCACTTGCTTTGTTTACTTTTAATGGCCCATCAGAAAAAGATTCACTTGATTGATACCCTGTACCAACCCGACATCAACATAGAGTTAAGATATTGTCTTCAATAATGTGATGAGGAGATTCGTATCCCGAGCCGAATTCCATTTTTATAACTAAATAAAAAATGTCTAGTGTTTTTGAATTTTTTGGTTTAGTATGAGATAGTGATAGGCATATCTCATCTGAACGATGAACGAAGCAATGAGTTAAAATTGAATGAAAAAAAAATAAATTTAAATTAAATATCAATAAATATTAAATGAGGTTTTATCCCTTTTTTCTGTCGGATCAATCACTGCCCTAACTGAGGGAACCCTATACTATAACAACTTCGTTTCATTAATATATATATAATATATATTAATTAATATATTTATATTATAGTATAATATAGTTTATTATTATCATCTGTATAAATATGTATATATATGTATATATATGTATAAAAGTATATTAATATGTATATTTATATTATTATTATTATATTTATTTAGATATTATTATTATATTTATTTAGATATTATTATATTTTATATTTATATTATTTCAAAGTAGAAAAGACTCCTTTAATCTAGTTGTATAATATATTATAATTATATTATATTGACAATTCCAAAAAACTGATCATACTATCAGCATAGTATGCTGATGGTCGGGCGCGGATATGCCCCCATCGTCTAGCGGTTCAGGACATCTCTCTTTCAAGGAGGCAGCGGGGATTCGACTTCCCCTGGGGGTAGGGTACTACGAAAGGAAGTTGATCATGGATTATCACTAAGCCTAGAATTAATTCTTCCTGGGTCGATGCCCGAGCGGTTAATGGGGACGGACTGTAAATTCGTTGGCGATATGTCTACGCTGGTTCAAATCCAGCTCGGCCCAATAATTCGCCGCTCCATGAGTATGATTTAACCAATTTAATTTGTCCTCCAGAAATAGAAATGCCCGATCCGTATAAATAAAGATCAACAGTTAGTTTTTTTATCTATCCCTATTTTTATCATTAATAAATTCATTATTCATTTTTGGCAATAAAAAACCACCGGTTACTGGTAAGCCTTTTTACTCTCGCTATAATCCATATCTATGTGGATATGATATCAGTATATCATTGTTGTCTCTGTTACAACACGACGAATAGAATAGTCTTATGAAACCATAAGAATATGTATGCCATACACCTCGCTGGGATTGTAGTTCAATCGGTCAGAGCACCGCCCTGTCAAGGCGGAAGCTGCGGGTTCGAGCCCCGTCAGTCCCGAACTAGGATCCGATGAATTTATCAATTTATCTCCCCTTTTTACAGAAAAAGGGGGACAGGGAGCAAGATATAATCCCGGTAGGGATCCTTATTTCTTTTGTTTTTCGTTTCACATTTATATTTATATTTATCATCAGATAAATACGGGAATTTCTATTTCTTCTACTAGTTACTAGTCTAGTATCGATGCGGAATAGTACCGATTGATAAGGGAGACACATATCTAGATTGAGTGGTACGATCGGTGATATTACTCTATTCAGTATTTTAAGAGATATCATACTCGTTTGACTTTCTTTTTCGACTGTTCTTGAACAATGAAATGGAGTAGAGTGTCCATATTTTTACTAGGAGTATATACACAAATTGTATTCCTTTGTTGTACAATACACAATGAACTTAACATAATTACCTCGGCAGAACAGAGCACTTTTTTTTTTAACCGCACCTTTTTCCAGCTCCGACTTGTGTATCCTCAATTACTAATTGAAAAAAAAAATCTATCTAATTCAAATTACATTAATAAAAGAAAAGACCAAGCAACGTACACCTTTTTAGTAAATCTATTGGAATATTAGATCTTTTAATCTGTCCTTTTTACATCTCACTTCTACTGTTTTGGTCTAGGTGTGACCTATTGAATACCGGTCATATGATACAATTAATTGTATTAATTGTATGTATTAAGTAAGTATAAGGAAGTAAGGAAGAGGAGAGGGTAGGTTATAGAAAAGAAAGAATGGAAAAGGATGAAAAATGCAATAGGATTCTATATTGGAATTGGATTAGGAATTCATTTAGTATGGATAAAGGATCCTCCTATGTTATACTATTTAATTCTCGACAATTAATTGATTTGATAGATTAGATATATTGTTATTCATAATAACATATTGATCCATTCGGTATCATCAGATACAATTCATTTCA